CTTTACCATAACCATACATATATTTTTTACCAATCCCCCCAAAAGGAGGTATATATCTATACATCTAGATGAGTAAATACGTATCATGCTCTAGACTATTAACGAATATGTATCCCGATCCATCTCGATTAATTTGTATGAATATCTATCCGATACATTATTTACGTGTCAGGAACCAGATTTGAACTGGTGACACGAGGATTTTCAGTCCTCTGCTCTACCAACTGAGCTATCCCGACCATTTCCCGTGCATCATCCTAGTAGAGTACTTGTGTCTATGTCAATTAAAGGGACTAAAAAGTATTAAAAAATTTTACTTTTACTATTTACTTTTACTATTTACTTTTACTATTTACTAGTAAGTGTAAGGATAATGATATGGACTGTGAATGATTCAATAATAGAGATTCTTTGCCCATATATGCTCATTTGTACAGGTATTGTATCTATCCAAATTGGGATAAGATCCAAGGATTTTAGTTCAGATCCCTTTGGGAAAGAGTAGAGTGAATGAGAAAGATAGTGATTTTTGTTTGAACTGAACCACTGATGAAAAAAAAGAGGATAAATACTTAGGAAGTAAAATGGGCTTTTTATTGGGGATAGAGGGACTTGAACCCTCACGATTTCTAAAGTCGACGGATTTTCCTCTTACTATAAATTTCATTGTTGTCGGTATTGACATGTAGAATGGGACTCTCTCTTTATTCTCGTCCAATTAATCCGTTTTTCAAAAGATCTATCAAACTCTGGAATGAATGATTTAATAATTGAATATTCGATTCTTCCTTCAACTTCCATTGGAATGGATTCACAATAACTCTGAATTTTTCATTATATATATATATAATAATGTAATGGATTCGGGTCATGATTAATCGTTTGATATGTCAGTATGTATACGTGCGTATTAGGTATATAGGCCCATCTTTTCTGTAATTTTGATAGACGGATTCCAGCTACCAACGAAACGTAGTCAACCCCATTCGTTAGAACAGCTTCCATTGAGTCTCTGCACCTATCCTTTTTTATTCTAGTTTTATAAACCTTTGTTTTCTCAAAATAAGGATTTGGCTCAGGATTGCCCATTTTTAATTCCAGGGTTTCTCTGAATTTGGAAGTTACCACTTAGCAGGTTTCCATACTAAGGCTCAATCCAATCAAGTCCGTAGCGTCTACCAATTTCGCCATATCCCCTTTGATACCAAGATCTAGTTGGAATTCCATCTATCTCTTTCATTTATTTTGTTTGTTTGGACCCGTTGAATTCGTTAGATAATAATGATTTCTATATTGAAAAAGTGTATGCTGCTATTTGATTTTTTTGGCTATCCTTCATCAGTTCATCTATATTGGATGAACCTTGTTTCAATCAGAAATGATTCTATCATTGATGTATCCGCAATTCAATATGGATAGATATATCCAACATATATATGTTTCTCCCTCCCTTTAATTTTTACAGTGCGATTTGGAATAGTGGAACGGTCGATATTCATTCTTCTTTTTTTTCGTCCTATCTCCTCCTTTTCCGAATCAAACCAGAAGAATGTCTCATTTTAATTTAGATTGTATCTTTATCCTTATCTTTTTCTTATCTTAGGACCGATCCGCTATAGCTATAATTAACAATTATAATACAATTTATATTTATAATATAATTGTTATTATAATTATAATATAAATTAAATTAATAAATTAAATTAAAATTTATTTATATTTATTAATTAATATAATATTATTAATTAATATAATAGAATTAATATAATATTAATAGATAAATATTATATAGTTAGATATAGTTAGCATAGTCAGAAGAATAGTCAGAATTATTATTATAGTATTATAGTTAGAAGTAGTTCCATATAGTTAGAACTATAGTATAGAACTATGAACTATATATAATTATATAGTTATAATATTTAATATAGTTAATATTAAATATTAAATATTAAATATTAAATATAGTTAATGGCTAAGATCAGCTAATAGCTAAAATCCGGTAGTTTCCTCAATTCCTATATACTATTTCTGTTATGTTATGTTATGTGAGCCCGCTTAGCTCAGAGGTTAGAGCATCGCATTTGTAATGCGATGGTCATCGGTTCGACTCCGATAGCCGGCTTTTTCTCTATCGATTTTTCCATGATTGATAATCTCTCCTCTCCTTTTCTCCAAATGTGGAATCGCTGATCTATCTATTATGTCGTGGTAACTTGCAACTATGAATAAAAAAAGTATTGGAGCAATTAGATCTCTCTCTACAGAACAAATCATAAAACGGAGCCGCAACTTCTTATATATACAAAAAATCCGGATATTGATACAATTTATTTTATTCTACTTTGTAGTATTTCAGTAGATTTAGCTTTGCTTTGTTTATCCCTTAGTTCAGTCTTAATTTATAGTTCAGTTTTCATTTTTTTTTATTCTGAAAAATTAAATTTCAATAAAATAAAAAAGGAGTCTTTATGTCTCGTTACCGAGGACCTCGTTTCAAAAAAATACGCCGTCTGGGGGCTTTACCAGGACTAACTAGTAAAAGACCTAGATCCGGAAGTGATCTTAAAAACCAATTGCGTTCTGGGAAAAGATCGCAATATCGTATTCGTCTAGAAGAAAAACAGAAATTGCGTTTTCATTATGGTCTGACAGAGCGACAGTTACTTAGATATGTGCATATCGCTGGAAAAGCCAAAGGGTCAACAGGTCAGGTTTTACTACAATTACTTGAGATGCGTTTGGATAACATCCTTTTCCGATTGGGTATGGCTTCGACCATTCCTGGAGCCAGGCAATTAGTTAACCATAGACATATTTTAGTTAATGGTCGTATAGTGGATATACCAAGTTATCGTTGTAAACCCAGAGATATTATTACTACGAAGGATAAACAAAGATCGAAAGCTCTGATTCAAAATTATATTGCTTTATCCCCCCACGAGGAATTGCCAAAACATTTGACTTTTGACTCATTCCAATATAAAGGAGTAGTAAATCAAATAATAGATAGTAAATGGATCGGTTTGAAAATAAATGAGTTGTTAGTCGTAGAATATTATTCCCGTCAAACTTGAACCTAACGAAAATAACAAAGAAAGTTTCAGAGAATTTTGTCTCTTTTCGCCGAAATAAAATAAATAGATCTAAGGGCCTTGATCCGCATTTTTCTCATTCACGTATCACAAATGGATCAGCAGTAAGATTTTTTTGCTCTTTCTTTTTCCGATATTTGTATTTTACGTACCACAGTAATGTAATTAGGAATAGAGAATTTCTATTAAATAAAGGTCCTCTTGTTGGGATGATGGTATCGATTGTTATTTGATTTGATATATTGTGTTCAGTAACGTTAGTGAATTAAGAGAAACGGAAAGAGAGGGATTCGAACCCTCGGTAAACAAAAGCCTACATAGCAGTTCCAATGCTACGCCTTGAACCACTCGGCCATCTCTCCTACATAACCTTATTATTGACCAGAAACCGAGTGAATAGCGAGTCATTCATATTATTGCAGTACAGGTACGACTGATGAATGGTTCCATAGGAATAATTCCTTTCAAATCAAATTTCCTATTTCTCAACAACAACTTCTCTCATCAGCTACCCCATAGATCTAGTACAAATTTATGAATCGTCCCATGGATTTTTCTATTTCAATTGTATGGCATGGCGTATCCATGTTATGCAAACAAAAAACAAAACGGATGCTTACCTTACTCTACTCTATTTTTTTTATGGAATGATTATTTCATTCTTTTTCCTCTTTGGATCATAACCAAACCAAAACTTCTCGAGTTATCAGAATCCGCAGTAAAATAAAGTCCTTGGTTATTCAACTTAGATGAAATAGTAATAGTTTCGTTCATTGGTATACTACGAAATTGGAATGAAATCCAATCTGATTCCAATATTTCCTATCTCTCCTTGTCCAATCCAAACAAAAGGGACAATTTGAACAAAAGGTCCACATCTTTTTTTAGAATTAGTCTGTTTTTATGTTATTTCGTACTGTACAATTCCTTTAGTTTGCGGGATCATTTTTCCCAAGGGGTAATGAAAAGAATTATAGAATGGATTGTTAATTATGCCTAGATCTCGGATAAATGCAAATTTTATTGATAAGACCTCTTCAATTGTAGCCAATATCTTATTACGAATAATTCCGACAACTTCCGGAGAAAAAAAGGCATTTACCTATTACAGAGATGGTGCGATTTGATTCTTTTATTGTTTTTTTTTTTAGTCTAGTCGTCCTCAGTATTACGAGAAAGAAAAGAGACGTGGTTCGGGATAGAAAGAACCAAATTATTGAAATAAACCCACGCTTGGTGAAGGTGAAGTTTGGAGATAGAACAATTCCTTCTGTCGTGTATCCTCGATTGATGCAGCCTCAGATGCTTAAATTGTCGATTTTAGTATTGAGCGAAAGGTTACACCTATAGGTTCCGTATTGCGGGTCAATCCTACTCCACTAGTACCAATAGGCGGCATGGGGGAAGAAGCACTACACCTAGGAATCAACAACACGAAAACTTTGTTATAAATTACCCTTTTCCTTATCGGTATCGGGGCTAACAAGAATGGTTGGGACAACAAACATCCATCTCGTTCGTACTTTGGGTACCCGTATAACCATCAAAGATCGTTGAAGTGACTAATTCCTGGAAATAGGGGGCGTTGAGGACAAAGAAATTGTTGGAGTTATCATTTCCATCTAGCACTAATACGATTGGTGTTAAGAAAAAACCTCTTGCGGGAAGGCTGGCTAGAGATTTCTTGTAAAAATACCAGCTCCTGTCAGTTCATAATGAGAATAGTGAAATTTTAATTCCATGGATTATTTCCCTTAGTACTATGCACAGAAGGGAGGAGCCGTATGAAATGAAAATCTCATGTACGGTTCTGGAACGGAGATTCTTTGAATAGAATGAACGACCGTAACGGATGTTGGCTCAATCCGAAGGAAATTATGCGGAAGCTTTACAGAATTATTATGA